GTCAATAGTTACTGGTTCCAAATTTGTCGGCTGAAAATAAATGTTTAATTTATCAATAGAAAAGCGAGAGAATGTTTTTAGCATTGTTTCAGATACTATAATCGAGGGGATGGATCAAATACAATCAAAAAGGGATCTCTCTTTTAGGAAAAGGATTACGGAAAACAGGAGTCAAAATGCAAGTGCAATAAAGATTCAGTAATCCGGGAGGATTTTCATCCATTTTGTATCATTTTGTTTGGCGGCATGGCCGAGCGGTAAGGCGGGGGACTGCAAATCCTTTTTCCCCAGTTCAAATCCGGGTGTCGCCTGATAAACAAAAACCTCTAAATCTATCCTCTGTTCGGCGAATTCTATCAGTAGCAGCAGAACAGAGGAAACAGACCGTTGATGCTTTGTTTAATTCTGAATTATGTGGTCTAAAGGTCTTCTAAAACTAAAATAAAACTAAAAGAAAAGATTGTGAATGCTCTAGGATTCAACGAAATATTATAATCCACGGTTAGAGGTGCTATTAAGACTTCACGATTCCCCTCTATTCCTATCTATTACTATATATATTCTATATATTAGTAAAATTGATATTAGTAAAATTACTAAATTAGTAAGGGAATGTCTAATGATTGGATTAGATTGTATAGCCTGATCGGAAATTCAATTAATAGTTTTGGAAAAGGCCGGAAGTTGATTTATACACGCCGGACTCGTGAGAATCTCTGAGTGCTCGGGTATCCAATCAATCTTAGATTGGATGGATGATTGACTTTTATAGAAAAGAGGGCAAAAGGAAAGACTTTCTTTTGGGCAACCACCCCTGTTTCACGGCAATAATCGGGAAAGGGGGTATGGATTAGATCAAAGGGGGAAATAGAGGTTTGTAATAGATAGTGATTTCTCTTTTTTAGCGCTTTCCCCCCTTCTGTTTTGACTCCCAAGGGTCAACAAAAGAATAGACCCTATTATTCTTATATTCTTATTCCTACATGTTCTTATTCCCTTGGGATTTTACTACGTATTTTACTTATCTTTAAATCTTTCCCAATTCGAAATCATAATCGATTTTTTGGATTGCTTTCTCAATAGTGTTTGGCCAGAAACTCCCTTTTGACTCTGCGCCATTGATTCCACTATTATTATTGAGGAATAATGGAATAATTCCTTCGTAACTATAGAGATAGGGGATCTAATTCACATGGATATAGTAAGTCTCGCTTGGGCTGCTTTAATGGTAGTCTTTACATTTTCCCTTTCACTCGTAGTGTGGGGAAGAAGTGGGCTCTAGAAGTACTACTAACTGAATTGAGAAATCAAACCGTATCAATTGTTTTATGGATCGTTCTGCAACGCATTTTGAACTAGTTAAAATAAAAATCTCTGAATTTAGAATCCCATTTGACTGCAATGGAGTAATCTATGCTATGAATCATACTCTTTCAACCAAAGAGATATTTCAGCGATTCCCGTGTTTGTATTCCGAGAAGAAAGGGATTCGTTGGAAATTTATTCTAACCTAAAATTCTTCCAAAATCTTTTATTTAAATCAGCGGAAGAGATAATGGTCGTCTAACAAAACAAGAGACTATGCAATAATAAGATCTTGCCTCGGACGAATCACATATGGGGCATTTACCGTAATTTGAGAAGGTCGATTTATGCTTTATTGACTTATTTCATATCGTGGTTTGGGCATTAAAAATAGGTGAGGTTTCCTTTAGGAAAAGGAAAGGAATTAGAATCTTAATATAAGAATTATTTCCGAGTGATCGGAACAAATAGATGTAGCAAATTGGGTGTTATGTCAATCCCATATAATATATATATGGAATTAATATACACATCTATGAAGAGAATATTGTAGATTGATCTATAGAAACTTGAGCCTTTATCTTTATATTTATATCTTTATTCTAGATTTCTAGATTTTAACTTTATAGTCTGAGTTTATAGACTAAGAGATAGATGGGTTGGTAGAAGGATTCATATATTTCTTTCTTACCATCCCATCTATCTCTTAGAATACTGCCGATTATAGTCCGCTCATTTCATTTAAGTTAAGGCGTGAAATTAGAATGCTTTTCATTTGACTTCGTCAATTTGTGATAAGAACTCAGAAGGAAAGTTTCATTCAAATGAAGTTGAAAATGCAATCGAATTAATCATTTTGACTTACTGTTTTTACGTAAATGATAAGTAGAAACGCGGTAGGAACTAGAATGAATAGTGCAGTAGCAATAAATGCAAGAATATTTACTTCCATGATCTCATCGGTTTTTTTTTACTTCGGAATAACTCGGGATTTAATCCCCTAGAGGCGATAAATCTTTCGTCCGTAAATTCAATGAATGAATTACCTCTTGATGATCTTGAATCGGATCAATATCATGAATAACAATATCTAATCTATCAAATCAATTCGTCGTCGAGACTTGAATAGTATAACATAGGAAGTTCTTTTATCGATACCGAATCCAAACTGGGATTCCGGACCCAATCAATCGAAAATTCCTTTATTTAGCATCGGTTTCTTTGTTTTTTCTATAACCCGCCTTGCGCCCTCCTCGCATAATCATCTGGTGAAGGATCATCGGATTGTCTCTCCACTTCGATTAGTCACATAGTTACAAACCTAAACAAACAATAAAAGCGAAATGAAAAATAAATATAGTAAAGCAAAAACAAATAAAGACCTCCTTTTTGCTTTTGAGATGAAAGTATGCTCCCCGACACCCTTTACTAGTTCATAGAATGAGAAAAATGAATTGCTACATTTATTGAATCCGTCGGGACTGGCGGGGCTCGAACCCGCAGCTTCCGCCTTGACAGGGCGGTGCTCTGACCAATTGAACTACAATCCCAGCGAAATTAAGGGATCTAGCAAAGAATCCTATTCTTTTTCGTATGGAATGTTTTTGAAGGACAAGGGAGTTAGAAAATCTCAGGGTGACTTGACGAATTATTGGGCCGAGCTGGATTTGAACCAGCGTAGACATATTGCCAACGAATTTACAGTCCGTCCCCATTAACCACTCGGGCATCGACCCAGGAAAAATCAATTTTAGGCTTTTTGGTAATCCATAATCAACCTCCTTTCGTAGTACCCTACCCCCAGGGGAATTCGAATCCCCGCTGCCTCCTTGAAAGAGAGATGTCCTAAACCACTAGACGATGGGGGCCGACTTGCCCAACCGATCTCATACTATGATCATAGTATGATCAATTTTTTGAAATTGTCAATATAATGAATGGAATGATTAGAGCCGAGGGATCTTTCCGTTTTTCAGAATTGTATAGAATTTTTGGATTCGTCATTTATATTCATGAATCGTTCATTAGAATCGATATTCTCTATATAACTCTACTAAAAAAATCTATTAAGCGGGATCAAGAAGTTATCTAAAATTTCTTCTAAATACTTTAGTTCAAGGGGACATGTAGAATCTCTTCAGCACAAGATTCGACGAAATTTCTTGAATCCTTTATTACGTCCAATTGGTAAGTGTACATGGATGTTATGTATCAATCACGTGAATTTTATTTTGATGGGGATCATCTGAATAACAGAAACGGGGACCGGTCTTGAACTAATTCATTTTACCCTCGACTTGTTAGGCAAATCCATTTGAGTATTCAAAAATAAGCCACTAGTCACTAGGAGTCTACTGGATATACTTATGTACTGGATATACTTGTGTATATAATAATATATGTCCATATATATATAGATTTTATCTACATAGTATTTACATAAGGACTTTTTCGGGAATTAAAGAAAATAAGCCCTTTTAACTCAGTGGTAGAGTAACGCCATGGTAAGGCGTAAGTCATCGGTTCAAATCCGATAAGGGGCTTTTTCGTAAAAATCCAGTTATAGTATTCAGAAAATAGAGAGATTTTGTATATTTGGAATACAAAAGGAACTAACCGGATAATACGTTATGATTATACTGAGGTAGAGTTATAGTAAGAAAGTGGAACATTTATTTGGTAAAATAAAAATATTTTCATTATGATAAATAATGATAAGCCACCCCTTGAATCACCAAAGATCCCTGTTTTCCTTATACCAATCAAATCCGTTGAAAAGATTCGAGCTCAACAAAAGAAAAAGTAAGTGGACCTGACCCATTGAATTCTGACTATATCCACTATTCTAATATTCAAATTCGATATAGATGAAATTTGAATTAGAACAGTTGACCCCCTTTTTTTTTAATTTCATTTCTTTGGACTTCGAAAGAATTTGTCGATATTTCCCATTCAATCCTCTTGTTCCTAGATTCTCTATGGGAACAAAATAGTTATTCCCTTTCTCTACAGAGAAGAGAGAAGCCTTTCTTCAAAATCACAAGATAAGAGCCATTTCCACTATCTTTCCTTGATTCCGGATCAAGATGAATTTCTATCTATCGAAGTCTATTTAGAAGTATAGCTATCAGATCGCGGTTTCGTGTACCAAAGATTTATATATCGCCACTCCGATATTTGGGGTACGACATTATAGACAGTATAATGGAGAATGGATGCGAGAAAGAGACTTTCATTTCCAGTCTTCTACTTGTTTCTTTTTTGAATTTAACGAAAAAATAGGAAATTCTCTCTATTTCTAAGAGATAAGACTCAATAGAAAAATTTTCGAAGTGTCTTTTTGCTTTGGCTCGCGAGAAGGTAGACTTTTGAATTTTCGATTTATCTGAAGGAAAGGGGGATATAACAAAGAAGACACTCAAAGAAAATGAAAACAGAAATCAATAAAATTATGTATATGCAATTGGAATAGTTTAGTATACATAGAAATTTGAACAATCTAGAAATATCTTTCTTTTTCTCAATCTCACGAACAAGATCTAAGAATAACATTAGTTAATCGAAGAAGAGTAGATGGAGTGAGGATTGGTTAGTAGTGAGAGAGGGGGTCCCTTGTTCCTTGAAAAGTTCTTTGAAAGACTTCACCTATCTGATTGATGAGTTCTAAGAAGCCCATTCATAGTTCTTAGTAACAA